GCTGGATTATTCGTAACCGCATATTTACAATACAGGCGTGGTGATCAGTTGGACCTTTGATTAATATTAATTCACATCTCTTTTTTTAACTGACCTCCTCCTTTCTTTAATTCAATTTTTTTTGGGGGGGGTCAAAGGTCAAATTCAGATTGCTGTATTTCAGTTCAGTGGAATTTTCGATCTAACAAGACAAGAGCAGAATCACGCTCTGTAGGATTTGAACCTACGACATTGGGTTTTGGAGACCCACGTTCTACCGAACTGAACTAAGAGCGCTTTCTTACCACAACGGAAAAGACTGTAAAGAAGGGGATTCTTTTTTTTATATAGTATAGAACCCCCAAAAAAATTTCAACCCCAATAAATACTTCTTGCATATGTATACTATCATAAAATTGACAATTATGTATTATGTATGTCCAAATTGAATCGCTCTAAAATGTATCTCCGGTTACTGCTTCGAGGAGCAATAATAGGTAGGGATGACAGGATTTGAACCCGTGACATTTTGTACCCAAAACAAACGCGCTACCAAGCTGCGCTACATCCCTTTCAACTGGTCTACAGTATCATTGTAGAAAATCCCCGTCTTGTTTTCCACATCCTTATTTTATTTCCATTTCCTTCCTTTCTATGCAAAATGTATCTTGCCATTTCTTCCTCTTGGTCTCATATCATATAACATATAATAATAAATTAATATTTTTCTCGAGAATTCTCAGGCGCAAAGGGACCCGTTTTTTTGCTTTAAGAAAAAGAAAATCTTCTCTACCGAATCATTGCACATGTCAAGTTGAATTGGGGATTCCACACACAAATACAAGTGGTCTTTAACTACATATACATCTCTTACCATAATGTATTACAATATGGAATATAAAAAAAAGCAGGAGGATTCTCAATGCGAGATTTTAAAACATATCTTTCCGTGGCACCGGTACTAAGTACTCTCTGGTTCGGGTCTTTAGCAGGTTTATTGATAGAAATCAATCGTTTCTTCCCAGATGCGTTGACATTCCCTTTTTTTTCATTCTAGTTATTGATATGGAAAGGGGTGAAGAAGATTAGAGATAGAGTCAAATATTTGTGACTAATCTCTCTTTCCCGTCTTTTTTTTTCGAATTAGATAGATTGAATACGGGGGTAAAGAGAAAGAAAAAAGTGGATTCAACCTCAGTTAAATTCGGGTTAAGGCTCCAATTAAATTAAGAATCAAATTAATAATAGAGTTAAAAGAAAACAAAAGGGAAATGTGACTAGAATAAGAGTATCATGCAATACAAGATACTTAAATGAAATACTGTACTGCGCTTAGAAATCGCTTTCGAAATTGTTGTATTACTTATTATTTACTATATTAATTGCAACAAAATCTTTATTTCATAATTTGATTTTGAGTTGTTAGCCACTTCTATTTTTTCGTCCCTTTTCCTTTCTTCTTATTTGCGTCGGATCGGAAAATAGAAACGTTGGGTGAATCAAAAACCCAAAGGAGGTTCATGGCCAAGGGTAAAGACGTTCGAGTAAGGGTTATTTTGGAATGTACCGGTTGTGTTCGAAACGGTGTTAATAAGGAATCGACGGGTATTTCCAGATATATTACTCAAAAGAATCGACACAATACACCTAGTCGATTGGAATTGAGAAAATTCTGTCCGTATTGTTTCAAACATACAATTCATGGGGAGATAAAGAAATAGATATAGATCAAACCGAGTGCTTGGGTGTCACCCTTTCAAGGAACATGAAAAAAATTTAGATATATATTTCTATTATTTCATATATTGAAATAAAAACAACTAAATAAATATAGACAAACCCAATCCTATGAATTTCTTCTATAATTTTTTTTTGATTTGATCGAAATAGTATTTTAGGGATAAGGAATAAACAAATTATGGATAAATCCAAGCGACTCTTTCTTAAATCCAAGCGATCTTTTCGTAGGCGTTTGCCCCCGATCCAATCGGGGGATCGAATCGATTATAGAAACATGAGTTTAATTAGTCGATTTATTAGTGAACAAGGCAAAATATTATCTAGACGGGTGAATAGATTAACCTTAAAAGAACAACGATTAATTACTATTGCTATAAAACAAGCTCGTATTTTATCTTCGTTACCTTTTCTTAATAATGAGAAACAATTTGAAAGAAGGGAGTCAACCACCAGAACTCCTGGTTTTAGGAACAGAAAAAAATAGGCTTACTTTTCAATTGAATCAAAATTCTAATCCGAACTCAAAAACAGATGGACGTTTTGTTCAAAAAATCCGAGAATCATTCGTGTCGTAAGAAAAAAAAAGAATCGGGTAAGAGGAATAAATTTTTTTATCGGGCGTGTTCGCTCATTTTGACGACTTTATCATATTATCAGATTTTATCATACTAATTTCTACTCTACCTTCCCGGAGTTCATTCTCCAGAGAATTCCATTTCAAAGGGTTTGGCGGATTCCTTCCAATCCCCTTATTTTATGATCTCGTTGGAAAGCATATAAAGACAATTCCTATTTGATATAGCTATTTGTGCAAGGATTTTACGATTAAGAAGCAACTGCCCCTTATACAGATTGTGTATTAATCTACTATAAATATAGGATGCCCCCGCCCCGCGAATTACTGCATTTATTCGAGTGATCCACAAACGACGAAAATCCCTTTTTTTCCTATCTCTATCACGATGCGCCGAAACCAAAGCTCTTATTTTCTGTTGAATAATTGTTCGAGTAAGTCTTGAATGAGCCCCGCGAAAACTTGATGCAAATAAACGCATTTTTGTTCTACGTCTCCGAGCTATATATCCTCGTCTAATTCTGGTCATTGAGTAAATGAAACTTTAATGAATAACTAATTGATTTCCTTTCTTTCAGTTATTCTTTTCCCCCTTCCTAGTCTATTAATAACAAAACGGATTCTTCCAATTTCTAAAATCAAAATTCCAATGGCTTTTGCTACTATAACCTTCCCTACCACGCTTTTTTCCTTTTTTCTAGGCATTGGAAAAATAAAAATAGAAATAGCTAAAGAAATTGTGGGTTTCATCGTCTCTATGGTTACTTCTTAAACGGTGAGGTCTTCTCTATACACCGGAGCCCTTTCCTTCATTTTATTGGTAACTTGTACAGTTACCACTCTTTGGCTCTACCCATGAATTTTCCAGTAATGGGTCTTTCATAATGAGATATACCTTATACAGTAACGGTATTTAATTATGAAGATTGGTTGGGTAGCTGACCTTGTGAGTCCGTTCTTCTAAACATAATATTTCTACTTTTTTAAATAGGATTTCCCCCGCTTAATGGGTAACTATTTGTTACCAATGGGGAATTCTTTCTCATCTTAAATTGAAAATCCAGGTGATTTAATTTGCACCAATTGAAACCATAAATTACAATAGAAAGATACGATAGATCCATCTTTTTTAGATAGTGAATGGAGTTCTTCCATTCTATCCGATTCACCGGTACTGATCATTGATACTGGAAAAATTGTTTTTTCTTTTGTTTTGTCTCAGCCCATGATTTAAACGAGTCGCACATACACCCTCGTACATGTTCCTCGACGCTGAGGGCATCCCCCAAGAGCGGGGGATTTCGTGACGTTTCTGATTGGCTGTCTTGGGTTTCTAATAAGTTGTTTAATAGTTGGCATGCTGAATTATACATTATGGGCTGGTTTAGATTGATCCTAACCGGATGATTATGAATTTATTCGATTTCAATATATTAATAGAATATTAAACCCTTAATTAAGTAATTAAGAAGTAAGAAGATAAAATCTTAAATCGTATATTTGCACGAAATCACTGCTATTTTTTATCCAACCGCTACAAAATCAACAATTCCATGAGCTTGGGCTTCTGTTGCTGACATAAAAGTATCCCTTTCCATGTCTTCGGATACAGCCCATAAGGGCTTGCCTGTTCTTTGTACATAAACCCTTGTAAGGATTTCGCGCAGTTTCAGTAGTTCTTCCGCTTCCAGGATAAGTTCGGACGTTTGTGCCTCATAAAAACCGGCAGCAGGTTGATGGATCATTACCCTGATCATATAATATAACACAATCAAAGGTTCCTGTATCTCGCACGAGGAGGCAAGGCGAAGAGATAAAGAATAAAATAAGAAAAAGATAGAATTGAACAACCGTACGGGCATTTTTTTCACATTGCATACGGCTCCACAATGGAATTTTTTTACCTTTCATCGAAGAAAGAGAAAATGTGGGATCTATTATACCCAGATCGGTAAATGATCCAATTACCACCCTTCTTTTTTTTTCGGAGGAGTTCAAAAATACTATGATGGCCCCGTTGCTTTAATATATTTATTTCGTCTGTGATTCAGCAATCCCAAAGTTTCTTTTTTTTTTTTATTTTCGTACTCTTTCATAACATAAAGGTTGTTAATAACCTGCCGGTGTGAAAAAAGTTTGTGACGCTGAAATCGACCTACGATAGGTAAGATAAAATCGGAAATACCCTTCCTTTATCTCATACTACTCTTTCGATACATAATCTAATATTTTGAAAAACAATAAAAAATTTGCATATCGAATTCGAAGTGCCATGCTAATATTACTTAATATTAATAATTCATATGGCGAAGGCATAGTCTTCTTTTTTCTCTTAAATAAAAAACCCATTGGCGCCAAGCGTGAGGGAATGCTAGACGTTTGGTAATTGCTCCTCCGACCAGGATAAAAGACCCCATTGAGGCGGCTAATCCCATGCATATTGTCTGTATATCTGGTCGCACAAATTGCATAGTATCATAAATGGCTATTCCAGGTATTACCCATCCGCCGGGAGAGTTTATAAGCAAATACAGATCCTTGGTCTCACTCTCCGAACTGAGATATACAAAAAGACCAATAAGTTGATTCGAAACATTGCTATCAATCGCTTGGCCTAAAAAAATTAATCTTTCTCGATAAAGTCGGTTGATTCGGATAAAATTGTATCCCTTAGGAGCCGTACGGGCACCTTTTGATGCATACGGTTCAACAAAACTAAAACTTGCGAAAAAAAAAATCAATGTGTAGCTTCCAGCCCTCTTTCTTTTTTTATAGCGGACTCCTTCTAATGAAGGAAGGGGCTTCTCTTTCATTTTTGAAGAACGATGCGTTTGGCCGGTTTTCCTATAATATTAGAATATAAAAAACAGTTTTATCGCACTAACCTTTCATTGATGTATTTTTTCATCGAGATCCAATCCAAAAATCACGATGCCATTTTCTTGTTCCTGAATGGGCTTCTTCCATTTTTTTAGGTTTATGTTCTACTCCGAGTAAGGATCCGCCCGATTTTGATTTGCACATATAGGACAAATGACCCCAATACCACGTCTTTGTTTTTTTTTTTTTCATTTTTTCTCAATTTTGCAATTCATTTCTTTTATGTCTTCCGCCAAATATTTGACGTATCCATTATATTTATTATTCGATTGATTAACTGTTTGGGATCAGTGCTATTTAATAATTTCTTTCTAAATAGAATTGTTTAGGATATCTATAAGTCCTAATAATAGATATATTACCAATTGGGTTTTTCTAAACGGAGCCTGGATACTTAATTTTATTGGTCCAGCCAAGTCGACCATAAATTATTTGAATTGCTAATATTAATCTGGATACCTCTTCACAAAACGGATCTAATTGCATTTCATTGCACTTCACGTTACAAATTTTTGATGATTCAATCGCTTTTTTTGGGGGCGAAAGAGAGGATATCTCGATCGGGGGAGAGAATGGGGAAATCCCATATGACCCAATATATCTGACAGGGCGCACTATATGTCAATCCAAGTTGGATTTCGCTCTCCGGGAGTTCGAAAAGGAACTTTTGGAACACCAATAGGCATAAACTGAAAGAAAAAAGAATTAAGTACTCTATTTCACTTTGATGTGGAAACGTAATAATGGTTTTATTATTTTAATAATATTCGCTTTATCGTCATATTTTCTACATAGATAGAATAGGTTCATAAAATAAAGGAAAACAAAGAAAATTTTTACGAATAGGTACTTTGAATGATGACTAAATATGGATGCATGCGCTCTTCGAAAAGGGAATAAACCCCCATTGCGTATTGGTACTTATCGAGTATAGAATAGATCTGCTTCTCTTTTTTCCTATGAACCAAATTGTTCCATTTTTACTAAAAGAATAGAACAAATAGTAACCCTTTTTCCGAGATAATCCACTGAAAAAAAAGGGGGTCCATAGCATAGTTTTTTCAATGCAATAAAGTTACATAGTGTCTATTTTTTGTTGATAAAGGGGTATTACCATGGGTTTGCCTTGGTATCGTGTTCATACTGTCGTATTGAATGATCCCGGTCGTTTGCTTTCTGTTCATATAATGCATACAGCTCTGGTTGCTGGTTGGGCCGGTTCAATGGCTCTATATGAATTAGCAGTTTTTGATCCCTCCGACCCTGTTCTCGATCCAATGTGGAGACAAGGTATGTTCGTTATACCCTTCATGACTCGTTTAGGAATAACCAATTCATGGGGCGGTTGGAGTATTACAGGAGGGACGATAACGAATCCGGGGGTTTGGAGTTACGAAGGTGTAGCCGGGGCGCATATTGTGTTCTCTGGCTTGTGCTTCTTGGCAGCTATCTGGCATTGGGTGTATTGGGATCTAGAAATATTTGGTGATGAACGCACAGGAAAACCTTCTTTGGATTTGCCTAAGATCTTTGGAATTCATTTATTTCTCTCAGGAGTGGCTTGCTTTGGCTTTGGCGCATTTCATGTAACAGGATTGTATGGTCCTGGAATATGGGTGTCCGACCCATATGGACTAACTGGAAAGGTACAATCAGTAAATCCCGCGTGGGGTGTGGAAGGTTTTGATCCCTTTGTTCCAGGAGGAATAGCCTCTCATCATATTGCAGCAGGGACATTGGGCATATTAGCAGGCTTATTCCATCTTAGTGTCCGCCCGCCCCAACGTCTATATAAAGGATTACGTATGGGCAATATTGAAACCGTTCTTTCCAGCAGTATCGCTGCTGTCTTTTTTGCAGCTTTTGTTGTTGCTGGAACTATGTGGTACGGTTCAGCAACTACTCCTATCGAATTATTTGGTCCCACCCGTTATCAATGGGATCAGGGATACTTTCAGCAAGAAATATATCGAAGAGTTAGCGCTGGACTAGCCGAAAATCAAAGTTTATCAGAGGCTTGGTCTAAAATTCCTGAAAAATTAACTTTTTATGATTACATCGGAAATAATCCAGCGAAAGGGGGATTATTCAGAGCGGGTTCAATGGATAACGGAGATGGAATAGCTGTCGGGTGGTTAGGACATCCTATCTTTAGAGATAAAGAAGGGCGTGAACTTTTTGTACGTCGCATGCCTACTTTTTTTGAAACATTTCCCGTTGTTTTGGTAGACGGAGATGGAATTGTTAGAGCCGATGTTCCCTTTAGAAGGGCAGAATCGAAGTATAGTGTCGAACAAGTAGGCGTAACCGTTGAGTTCTATGGTGGC